AGAGTAAACAACAATGTCGAATCAGGCCGCCCCTTGCCTTGAAAGAATTCACACGCGGCCACCAGCTTTCCCAAAATAAGGGGGGATCTGCTGCTTACTGCTCACGGAAACATCCGACCTATACTATAAGTCGTCCGCCTATTTTTCTGATCTCCTTTCCTTCTATTCATCAGATTTTTGGCTTTGACCCATTCAAGGTGAAAAATGGGGTTGATGATGTTGGCTAAAAAAGAGGGAGAGAGGAGAGCCTTGGGGTACGCTCACTTCTGCATTTTTGTTTAGGTTCTCGAGATTCTCAATCGCTTTTTTTAGTGGGGAGGAAGAGTGCGTGAATGACGATTCTCAGACGAGGGAATCGTTCCTCTCTAAATAAAAAGAAGCTAGTTCTCTTGATAGAGCTTTCACGTCTGCGCATATCATTTTTTTCCTTTCCATTCCGTTCTTACCATATCATGGGCAGTTGGGCTGGAATCCGTGTGATGGTTCGAAAGTGCTTTCAAAGATTCTTCGCATCCCCAGAGAGAGACATTGTTTCCATTGTGACTTGGTCGTCAAAAGGGGCACTACTAGTGTTGTGTACTTTTCATTGGAGCACACCTTTCGCTAGGAAGGGATCAGTTACGAGTACGAAATGCTTTTCACATACAAGTCGGATAGCGCGATAAGGCAGTTAGACTCCTCCGCCTGGCATTCCAGTTCAAATACTAGTGAGGTAGACAACCTCATGTCATGCGTGAAAATAGTAAGGACCTTGCCTACGGGCTCATTGCGACACTCAAGTACGAAGGAATTCTCCACTTCATTAAGGAAGGTTTCAGAGACAGAGGATCAAAGCAAGGGAACGAGGCGACCGGAGGGAGGGTTTGGTATGGTAGTGAGACCAATAGGGAAAGATAATAAATAGGGAGTCTGTGAAAGATCCATTGACACACGAAGGTAGAAGTCAGGTGTGTATTAAATAGCATAGCTACTGAATTCGCAAAGACTCCTTCCTCTTTTAAGTTAAGTGAGGAACTCGCCTGAGGGAAAGGGACTGCGACCTTCAACTCCCAAGATATATCATATAATATAGCATGTTGCCCTGAAGAAGGATTGGAGTGATTTTCCTTCGGTCCATAAACGCAAGAATCGCGAGACGGCAGACATCGGCCGATGAGGCTAGTAGGGCCCTAGTCCTGTAACCGGGCAATGATAATTCCTAACTGAGAAGTCACCACGAGCATAACAATCTTATTGGAACTTGAAAGAGAAGTGAATTTGTGAATGCCTAACTGAACGTTCAAGATTGGATTCAGAAGCTGAGGCGACCGGAAGGGAGGCGAGCGAAGTGAGGCGTCCAGAATTTCATAGAGATAAACGGTTCAGCTCCCTTCTAAGCCTTTAGAGGATTAGAGGAATCATCGATGAAAGTGTTACTTACTTACTTACGAAGATCGACTGGATAACCTTCTACTGACAGAGTGGTGGGTGCTACTGTCTTATCTTATCCCTTCTTCTTTTACCCCGCTGGTCATTCAGTTCAGTCAAGTTCATATGCTTTCCAACGTGGGAGTAAAGGGAGTTGGTAGCATTCCCCTGGCTTTCCATTTCCAATAAGTCTGGGATAAACTAGAAGACTAACTCCTTCCCCTCCTAGGGCTTCAGCAAGGTGTCTATTCTGAGGCTTAGGAGAATGAAGCAGCCCCGGCTGTGAGTGAACTCCCCTCTACTTCCAGGCAATAGGACTAAACCTAAAGTATCTTCTCTTCTCCGGTTCTAGCTTACGTTTGAGTTTCCTCTGACTACAAGGTAATTTCTCAGCTGGAGCAGAAGTGGACGAACAACACCTCCTTTCCTTGCATTAGCGCCCGCTTTTCCACATCCACTTCAGGGAGAGAGCAAGTATAAATCATAGCTTTAGGCTTTCGAGCCTTTCTTCCTAGGACAGAAGCCTTTACTTGAACTTGAGCGGTTGTCTGGAACTGATGCTACACCTTGGGGCTGCAGTCCCTTCTTCTTAGCACGGATGTCCCTCTTCAATCCCCTGCTCCTACCATTGAAACAGCTAGGGGCTAGTAAGTCCTGCCAATATCAGGGAAAGAATAGCTCCCGAAGGGCTTCCTTCTTTATCTAAGCGACTAATAGGCTTGGGTGGCTAGGGCACATGCTATCGAGGTTACACGCCTGGTCCCGAAACCACATCTGGCAGATGCGATTCCTGGATGTAGTTGGATGTGATTATCGGTGAAAGCATAGAAGGATCTCCTGTCAATAGTCACAGGGAATTACACTATAGCTTTAGGACCTGACCTGTAATAGGTGGTGTAAATGTCCTTATTTATTATAGGATGAAGATGATTCACTCACCAAGAAGACCGTCTACTCGAGCAGTAAGAGTTGATTCAATTGCCAACAGAAGACCGTCTGCGACAACAAGACCATCAGCAGCAGATGATTGAACAGCGGATGCGTTGAGGAGATCAGCCCTAATTGAAGACCCGATACTCTCAACCAAGAACTTCTATATATAACACCGCGGAACAGGAGCATGCCTTACACACGTCGTCAGCTAGCGGACGCAAGCAGAGTGGGACCTTCTCCGATAGTCTCTTTCATCATAATATTGAAAGCTTCCCCGCCCGATGCTTTGTTAATGTCAGAGTTGATATCAAGATGAAAGGGAAAGACAATAAGAAAGATTCAAGAGAAAGACTAGAAGAAGGGGTTTTCTTAGAAGAATTCCCACTTGGACTGGTAGTGAGAACCCGATCTCCAGAAGCTAATTGGCAAGGTTCGACTTGACCGGAGCGGATCGCAACTCAAGCACAACTAGAGTTCACTCACCCACGTGCCCAATACTTGATGTGATGACTCTAGCCCCATGTCGGCTTCATTGACGAGTCATGATGCTGCGATATAGGATCAAAATCGACTTTCATTTCACTTAACTCATCAAAGCAAGGAGTGGCTACTAGATAGACAATTAGTTCCGAGACTAAGAGATTGGGCTATCGGCCGGTATCAGTTGAAGTCAACAAAGAAGGAAAGCCTTCCCCCAATCCAACATTTTCAGGTGAAAAGAAGATAGATGACTGAGAGTCACGGGATTTTGAAAGCGCCGCATCTAGCTCAGCAGCTTCTTCAAAAGAGATGACGGATACAGAGCGGTTACCACTTGTAGGCTCATTCACGAACTAGGCCATGAGTTTGCTTTAACGAGTGCACGAGCAGAAGCGGAGACAGAGTCGTCCCCCGATCTGAGATATTAGCGAGATTAGCTACACGCCACTTAACCTAAAGAAAGGTCGACCTGAGAAAGCCCTTTTTAAGCTGATAGGAGAACTTCACTTACTCAAGAAATTGAGTAGCGAGAATCTTTCCTCAGAGGCACGGAAAGGGTCCAAGCCATAGGAAAGACAGCAACTTGAGTGCGGAGAAGGGGAAAGGGCGCTCGAAGCAAAAGGAAAGAAAAGCACACCATATAGGTCAGCGGCATCAGCAGTTGAAGAAGTTGACGGCCGGATTCAAGCAAAAATGGGATAACCTGAGAAGGAGAGGTCTCCTTTCTATATGAAAGACGAAGATCTGGCTTTGAAGCCTCCTTGAGTCCGGCTTAGCTTCAGGTACGAGTCAAGAACAGAAGAAGGGGATCGCCACAATCAAGAAGCAAGCTAAAAGCTGTTGTTTAGATGACTTTATGTTATGAAACAACCCAGAAAAAAAGTAATGATTGGAGTAGCCCGCCCAGTAGAGGCTTTCTTAGCGAAAAAAGTATATTCATGGATGGATTAGGGGAAAGAGTCTTCACCTTACTTTCAAGTGTCAATCATTTTTATTGAACTTTCTTTCAGGCTAGCTCTGGGCAGGGCGCATACACACGAACTTTGAGTCGGATCCGAGCTCCAGTAGACAGCGAGACAGCCATTGTGGTAAACGGGGGCAAAGCAAGGGAAAGAGAGGTGAGTGACGCCAAGGGGAATTCCAGCACGAAAGCAAGTGTTGTTATCACACGTCCGTCCTGTCTGATTGATTCACCTTCGATTATTCAATCAAGGAAGCAGAGTCAACGGCCTTTGAAGAAAGATGACTTCTATTTTAAGATGATGACTTCTATTTTAAGATATTGAGTTGGACAGTCAAAAAGCCCAAAGGCCAAAAATAAGAGCAAAAACAGAGGAGATGTCTTCCTCATAGGCCATTGACTATCTATCCCCGGAGTCTTTCTCTCCGTCAAAGGGACTCTCTCTTTCTTGAACAAGCACGGCGCTATCAGGACAAAATCCTAGCAGAAGCAGAAAAAGAGGAAGAGAAAGAGGAGCGAACAGCCACTATCACATCGTTAGATGAGCTTCAGTTGCGCCCCTTTGTGAACGAGGGGATCGAAAGGCCAGCCAAAGGAAGTACGGCTGAGTTTCAAGACTACGAGACTAAGAGTTGGGACTAGCCGCATGTCATCTTTCTCAGAGTCTGAGCCTGACACCTCTATTATTACATCAAACAACAATTGAATTGGGATCAAAGAATTAAGGGATTGGATTTGTCCCCGTCTGTCTTGTGTTCAACGAAGGAAAGTAGCTTGATATTGGTTCGAATCCAATTCATGATTCCGGTTAGGAATATTCTATTTGTTCAAAATCTTTCCCTGACTTGATTGATGCAACTTGGATACGAGACCACAATTTTCTTTTCTTTTTTCTAAAGCTTGGGATACCCGACTCGAGAACCCCTGAAGCGCACTGGAAGCATCTCAAGGAAAAGAGAGAAGTCAAATATCGTAGGCTTTAGATAAGATTCCCTAGTAGATAGCTAAGCTAAGAGAGTGCTCCGGAAGAGCTAATATTCAAAATTCTTTCCCTTTCTTTCACCGAGGAGGCTAACTAGATAGATGGTTGGTCTAAGGAAGAGAAGAATATGAGCTATATTTTCATCCCTTTTCAGTTCCTTTCCTTATCCTTAGAACAGTAGGGTTTGAAGCTGGCAAAGTCAATCAATCCAGCAGTCAAAGGGGCAAGTGCAGTCACTCAACCAACGCCTTTCAAGCAATATCTTAAGTAGGGGTAGGGCTCTTAGGCAGCAATAGAAATGACTCTGACAACCTGTCTCAATCTTTACCTCTCCAGGATCAAGAAAGACCTCTTCTTCTAATTAATATTTTTATCTCTGGGGAGTTTTCAAGCCAATCTATAAGTTTCTTTTCTTTAAAGCCTTGAAGTGAAAATTTTACTTTCAAGTGAAGCAAATAACCTTCGACTTTGGTTGTTTGGCCCGCTTCTGCAACACCTCTCTCGTCAAACGATGCGTAGGGAGAGCCTTCCAAGTCGGATCAAAAGACATCCCTTGGTACAACGGAATATCCCTGACCCGCGGTACATACCGCAACATTAGATCCTTCAGACACCCTTTCATGTCCGAGACCACCTCTGTCATGGCTTCGATATCATCAACAGGACTGATAATGGATGTAAAAGTCGATTTTCGGACTCGCTTGGCTAAGACAATAATCTTAGACAAGGAGAAGAACGACAAATAGAATTGCACAAAAATATCAGCTTCCGTAATATCAATCTTCTATGGAAAGACGGGATGATACGAGGGTAACTGCTCCTAGTGAGAGACACTGGCACTGGTAGCAATTCGGGTTTCACCTTATCGCCAGCATAGGCCTTCTGCAAAGAGGCCGCACACTGCTTTAAATACAAAGCAACGTGCAACCAACCTGATTTCCGACCTAGCCCCTCCGGTCTTGCCAATGAGCTTGTCAACCGAGTCTCAGTGCTTTGGATATTGAACGAATCTACTCTCTGAAATTTCTATTAAAGAGAAGGCCGGTTAGAAAGTCATGCTAGCCGTTTAGTTACCGGCCGGCTAAAAAAGGTGTGCAAGGGTCTGAAAGAGTTCACGCCGCTTTGCAAGCAAGTTGATTAGCTAACAACTTCCAGCGGCCTCGATTCCACTCAAGGATCTCTCTCACGAGAGGCAGTAAGAGCTTCACTATAGCAGTCAAGCAGTGATAGCTCTACAGTCTACCTTTATTCATGTATTTGGCTCCCTGAGCCACCATTTCGTTCGCCCTTCCCTGTCTCACTGAGCCGCCTAACCAAGTAGCTGTCGGCCGTTCTATCATTCGAATCTTCCTTCCTCCCGTCTTGCTGGATCCTGTACCTGCTTATCACTGTGCTCTTGGTAAGGGGGCTTTAGTCTCGGAAGTTTCCTAGCATTGGAGTTTGATCTCTAAGTCGTTCATTCTTCAAGGCATAATCTTTCGTGACAAGCGGAGGAGCAGGCAACAAGAGCAAGTAGAGTGAAAGTATCCTCATGGGCCAAACAAGAAGAGGTTTAGCCCCAACATCAAATTAATGCATTGATGAAAGGCGGTGTAAACATCGTCTATCTCTCTCTCTCTCTCTGACCAAGTGGCTCTTAGGGATTTTGTGAAAGGAGACAGACTTCAAGCTACTAATAAGTCCTATAAAGATCGAGAAGGAAGGGGTCGATAGTTAGCTGCACAGCAAGCAATCCACCTAACGGGAATCAATCCCAGATAAAGTACATAAAGTACATGTGGTCTCGTGATTAGACGAAGAGATTACTCCATCATGCGCACCAAACCAATCCATCTTCTATATACGCAACCTCTGAGATACAAGGAAGATCCATGTCACACAAAAGCTTAGAGATACTCGTGAATGCAAGCTTCTGGAGTGGGATGGATAATCCTGCTTAGATTGTTGGCAAAGAAAAAGATCTCCAGAATTCTCTGGAAAACTCTTATTCATTGAGGGAATAGCCCGTTTCCTGAAAGATTTCCTTTGAGCAAGTCTCCCGGCGAAAAAGGAAAACAATAGAAGGAAAGGGTAAAACATATTCTATTTTCCGACCTTTTTTTCTCCTAGTCCGGAGATCTAACAGTTGATTAGGTCAGTACCGGAATGCCACTTGACCTTACCGAAGCGCGTTCAGGCCCTCGGTAGCCTATGAATAAGATAATCTGAGGTTCAAATGTCTTTGTGCGTAGTTTGTTCATAGGCGATCTAGTTGGTGCTTAGTCTGTCGACTCTATCCCCGAATCGATAAAAAGTAAGTCTTTCTCGTGTGAATGACTAGTTATAGTTAGGGCCGGTGTCACATGGAAAAGGAAGAGGAAAGATGAATCTGTTGAAGTGAATGGTCCTTGCCCGGATGCTACCTCCATGCAATGAATTTGGTAAACTAGCGTATCTTCATTTCCTTCTTCTCGCCCTCTGATACGTCCACCTACGACCACTTGCTCGATTCCCATCAGGTTTGGAACCCTACCTATCTGACTTTCTTACTTAAGCGCCCTTTGTTCCAGGAGGTGAGGAACGAAGTAGCTCGACTGAAAGGAGAGGAATTGCTTTTTCTCTCCTGATTGGGTTCTTCCTCATCAATCTTCTCTTTCTACCTGGTCTACAATCAACACTTTTGCTTCTGGTCTGATCTTCATCAGCAGCGGCTTTGGCAGTCGTTCCTGAGTTGCCCATTGGGAAATCCCCTTGAATATAACCCTAAAAGATGGTTTAGACTCCTCTCCAAGGTTTGAGATCGCAAAATAGGTAAGTGGGCTAGTCCATGAGAAGTCGACGATGATCCCCTCTATTTTTGTCAGAAGTTTGCTTCACTCATTGTTATTAGTCTTTATTGTGAATGCTAACTTTCCCATCCAATTGGGTTAGTGTTCGGAAAGTGTTCACTTGACCGCTACTGTAATGGGCATGCTCTCAATCATTTGCATTGATTGGCTTCCTTTAGTCTGGCATGATAGTTCTGTGTACCAACCTTGCTACGTAAGAGAGACCGACATGCAAGCGATTACAGCTAGCCTCCTTATCTGCCTTACCAGTAGAGCTAGGGAGGAAGCCACTGATAGCTCTGACCCCTTTCGGATTGGCTCTCCGATCGGATAGGAACTATGCTTTGGTCTGACGGCAATAGGGGTTGTGTATAGAGACCAGAATCGGAAGTATCACCATGCAATGGTTCGTGAACATGGTGAAGTGATTGTCTCAGCTGGAGCCATTGGAAGCCCTCAGCTTCTGCTTCTAAGTGGGATAGGACCAAGGCCTTATCTCTCATCATGGGGAATCCCAGTTGCTCATCATCTTCCCTACGTGGGTCAATTTCTCTATGAACTAGCATTTCCATCCTGTCCATTAGAGCATTCTCTCATACAAGTTGTTGGCATCACTGACTCAGGTGCTTTCATAGAAGCAGCCTCTAATGCCATTCCATTTGCATCTCCAGATCGTTCTGTATTCCTCCGCTGCCATCTTCGCTTTTTGGCTCCTTGTCATTTGATCTGGGGGAATCAACCTCGAAGAAGGGAGCCTAGGAGCGTAGTTTGGCCTGTGTTCCAAATTCAATGCTAAAATTCCAGCTTCAAGCGTTCTGCAGCTCATAATCATATTATGGAAAATGAGGCGTGGGAAAACGGCACCGATTCTGTCCAATAACACAAAAAACTTATTTTTAAGTCCTTCGGCCTTCGCAAACAAACAGCCCGGCCAACCCAAGTAATCCCCCATAACATCAATCAGTACCGCAAAAGGCTCAAAATCTAAGTCTCCAGCAGCTGCGGAGCGGGGGATAAAGGAACAGCAGGATTACAACATTGCACAGGATCAATCAGAATGCGGGAGCGCAGAGCCTTTAAGAGATAGGGGGTGCGGGAGCATAATATAAAGACTCAAGATTCCCCCCGGTTTTTCATGCAGATTTGACCATGGTGTGCACCCCCCTTAACTTAACCCCTATTATGTAAGGGGGACCTTCGGCGGGATAAAAGAGAGTGCGGGAAAAGCAGCTACAGATACAGGACAAAAGAAGGAGTGGCGCACTTAAAGAGTAAAAAAGTACATCGTAGCGCAAAAGAGCATCCCGCAGAAAGAGGATCCCGCAGAAAGTTTCCACCTTTCTGTCCAGCTGAAAAATGGAATGCAATAGTCTAAGATGCTTAATAGCTCCAACAAGCGCGAAAGCCGTTGCTTCTTGCTTTCGAGCCCAAGCCTACGTTTGCTTAGTAAGGTTGCTTCTTTTTATATCTCCTCAAAAAAGTAAAGGCGCGTTAGCGCTTTTTATTTATTTTCTTTTTCAATAAGGGGCGGAGCTTGAAGAAGCGAGTCTATCAGAGAAAAAAGTGCTAGTTGTAGCGCGCTAGCGCACATTTGACTAAAAACATGGAAAGTCAAGGCTCTGGGCAACGAGTGGGAGGGAGCCTTGACTTGAAGCATTGTACAAGTGCTTAAGGCTCCTTCGGGCCATGGGCACAACTATCATATAAGGCAAGGCTTGGAAGCAAGCTACCAGCGCCTATCGGCGGGAACTGGGCTTGTCTTGGTTAGTAGTGCCCGCCCATTCTGTCTCGCCTGCCCGCCGACCCATGAATTCTTCAGAGCGGGCCGGCAGGCCGGGCGTACGGGAACCGTCGAAGAAGTGCCTCAACGCGCTGCAGCCGCTACTTCTCCTCCTTTTATGCAATTATGAACTACACTTAACTTTATCGATTCCAAGGCAACTTATCCTTTTGGAGCTGACGTAACAAACTACGCGATCCCCCCAATGAAGCCAACATAAATCCGATCCGAATAAAGAAAATAAAAGGCAGTTTCATTATGGTAGTATACCAGCCACCTGTTCTGGAACTGGAAGTTCCAATCGGAGCATATAGATCCGTAAATGGATTTGTATGTATAGCCACTTCAGTCGTGTTTGTCGTTTCTTGAAAGTATCTTTTTTCTGGGAACATGGTCAACCAGAAATTCTTATGTTCGTGATTCTTCATCCACCGATGCAGAAAATGCTCCAGTTTTCCATTCTCATATGAGGCCGGAAAGTTTATTGGCAACAGGTCGACACGAAGTGATTCATCATCCTCAAACATGAGCCGATCGTTAGTTAGGGACGGTTTATAGATCAGAAAATTCCCACAAATTGAATGAAAAGTGGGTCCATGTAAATAATCGAGACCTTGCAAACAACAACGCTCCTTCCCCATATGGAGTTC